ATGAATCTCTTGTCTCCAGCTATTGGAGATCCCATTTCCGTACCAACTCAAGATATGCTTATTGGACTCTATATATTAACGATCGGGAATCGTCGAGGTATTTGTTCAAATAGGTATAATCCATGTAATCGAATAAACTATCAAAATGAAACGGTTGACGATAATAAGTATACGAAAGAGAAAGAACCCTATTTTTGTAGTTCCTATGATGCACTTGGAGCTTATCGGCAGAAACGAATCAATTTAGATAGTCCTTTGTGGCTCCGGTGGCGACTCGATCAACGTGTCATTGCCTCAAGAGAAGTTCCCATCGAAGTTCAATATGAATCTTTGGGTACCTATCATGAGATTTATGGGCACTATCTAATAGTAAGAAGTGTAAAAAAAGAAATCCTTTGTATATACATTCGAACAACTGTTGGTCATATTTCTTTTTATCGAGAAATAGAAGAAGCCATACAAGGGTTTTGTCGGGCCTACTCATACGATACCTAAGCTAAGTAATTATGTGATATGATACCGTGGGAATTCGGTTCTCTACGGCTCAACCGGTATCATAATTCCTGAATTTCTACGTGAATCAAGATCGAGGAAAGGAAGTCTTCAAATCACTGACTCAAACCCATTGTCGAATCCTACTCAGCGGAATATGGAGGTACTTATGGCAGAACGGGCCGATCTGGTTTTTCACAATAAAGTGATAGATGCAACTGCCATGAAACGACTTATTAGCAGATTAATAGATCACTTCGGAATGGCATATACATCGCACATCCTGGATCAAGTAAAGACTCTGGGTTTCCAGCAAGCCACTGCTACATCCATTTCATTAGGAATTGATGATCTTTTAACAATACCTTCTAAGGGATGGCTAGTCCAAGATGCTGAACAACAAAGTTTGATTTTAGAAAAGCACCATCATTATGGGAATGTACACGCGGTAGAAAAATTGCGTCAATCCATTGAGATATGGTATGCTACAAGTGAATATTTGAGACAAGAAATGCATCCTAATTTTAGGATGACTGATCCTTCTAATCCAGTCCATATAATGTCCTTTTCGGGAGCTAGAGGAAATGCATCTCAGGTACACCAATTAGTAGGTATGAGAGGATTAATGTCGGACCCCCAAGGACAAATGATTGATTTACCCATTCAAAGCAATTTACGCGAAGGACTTTCTTTAACGGAATATATAATTTCCTGCTACGGAGCCCGCAAAGGAGTTGTGGATACTGCTGTACGAACATCAGATGCTGGATACCTCACGCGTAGACTTGTTGAAGTAGTTCAACACATTGTTGTGCGTAGAACAGATTGTGGCACTATCCGAGGTATTTCCGTGAGTCCTCGAAATGGGATGACGGAAAAAATTTTGATCCAAACACTAATTGGTCGTGTATTAGCAGACGATATATATATGGGTCTACGATGCATTGCCACTCGAAATCAAGATATTGGTATTGGACTTGTCAATCGATTCATAACCTTTCGAGCACAATCAATATATATTCGAACCCCCTTTATTTGCAGGAGTACATCTTGGATCTGTAGATTATGTTATGGTCGGAGTCCCACTCATGGCGACCTGGTCGAATTGGGAGAAGCAGTAGGTATTATTGCAGGTCAATCAATTGGGGAACCAGGGACTCAACTAACATTAAGAACTTTTCATACCGGTGGAGTATTTACAGGTGGTACTGCAGAACATGTACGAGCTCCTTCTAATGGAAAAATAAAATTCAATGAGGATTTGGTTCATCCCACACGTACACGTCATGGACATCCTGCTTTTCTATGTTATATAGACCTGTATGTAACTATTGAGAGTCAGGATATTCTACATAATGTGAATATTCCACCAAAAAGTTTTCTTTTAGTTCAAAACGATCAATATGTAGAGTCAGAACAAGTGATTGCTGAGATTCGCGCTGGAACATCCACTTTCAATTTTAAAGAGAGGGTTCGAAAACATATTTATTCTGACTCAGAGGGAGAAATGCACTGGAGTACCGATGTGTACCATGCGCCTGAATATATATATGGTAATGTTCATCTCTTACCAAAAACAAGTCATTTATGGATATTATCAGGAGGTCCGTGCAGATCCAGTATAGTCACTTTTTCGCTCCACAAGGATCAAGATCAAATGAATGTTCATTCTCTTTCTGTCGAACGGAGATATATTTCTGACCTCTCAGTGACTAATGATCGAGTGAGACACAAATTGTTTAGTTCGGATCCTTCCAGTAAAAAAGGGAAGGGGATTCTTGATTATTCAGGACCTGATCGAATCATATCTAATGGTCATTGGAATTTCCTATATACTGCCATTCTCCACGAGAATTCTGATTTATTGGCGAAAAGGCGAAGAAATAGATTCATCATCCCATTCCAATATGATCAAGAACGGGAGAAAGAACTAATGCCCCGTTCTGGTATCTCGATTGAAATACCCATAAATGGGATTTTACGTAGAAATAGTATTCTTGCTTATTTC